ACTTCGTTTTGTTTTTGTATAGACGAAATCACGCTCTGTAGGATTTGAACCTACGACATCGGGTTTTGGAGACCCGCGTTCTACCGAACTGAACTAAGAGCGCTTTTTCTATTTCTATCCTAACGCATTTCTTATACATATAGTATCCGCAAATCCACGATCTTAATGAATTCCTCTTCACTTCCCATAGCAAAAGTAATAGGTAGGGATGACAGGATTTGAACCTGTGACATTTTGTACCCAAAACAAACGCGCTACCAAGCTGCGCTACACCCCTTTTCGAACTTGCTGTACAATGTCATTTTACAAAATCCTTGTCTTATTTTCCATATATATGATCATTTTCTTCTCTATATATATCAAAGTTTCTTGTCATTTATTACTATAATACTTACTATAATACTATAATAAATAATATACATCTGAAACGCAATCTAACCTATAAATGAAGAATTCATATTTGAGCAGTAATACTGGGCTTCTTTCTTTTGTTTGTTAGGTGGGACAGGAAATTCTTATCTATGGATTCATTGTACATATCAATTTTAGATAGGAATTGAGGGTAAAAAAAAGGAAAAATCAATTCAAAAAATCTTGAACTAAAGCATCTGACCATACATGTATTCCAATAAAATAATGAAAGAGAATTTGCAATGCAAGATATAAAGAAATATCTCTCTGTGGCACCTGTGATAAGTACTCTATGGTTTGGTTCTTTAGCAGGTCTATTAATAGAAATAAACCGTTTATTCCCAGATGCTTTATCATTTCCTTTTTTTTGATTTTAGTTATTAATATGTGGAGAAATGAAGGAGAATAGAATTCCATGTGACGATTCTTTTTTCAAATCTTTACGATAGATAAAAGGCATAAGTTTAGCTCATCCAAAACCCAGTGAATAGAAATCCAGTAAGCCCACTCAAGATCAAATTTTGGAAAAAATGGGATTCATTAGTCTAGCGTAAGCTAGACGAAATAATAATTTAAAAGAAGAGACTGAAATAAGTAAGTTATAAAGATTTCCAATCAAACTAGATAATTTAGAAAGAAATTCTATTACTTAATTTTTATTCTATGTTTTTATTAATTAAAATAATACATATTAAATTAACTAGATAATTTCATGTCAAAAAAATTTTTAGAAATGTAATAACTAGTTAAGAATTCTTACTGATTTTTTCTTCTTTTTCGATTCAAAAACCGAAAATAGGAGAGTTTAAGTTAAACCAATCAAAAGATATAAAGGAGGTTCATGGCTAAAGGGAAAGATGTAAGAGTCAGAGTTTTTTTGGAATGTACTAGTTGTGTTCGAAGAAGTATCAATAAGAAATCAATGGGTATTTCTAGATATATTACTCAAAAGAATCGTTCTAATACACTCAATTTATTAGAATTGAGAAAATTTTGTCGCTATTGTAACAAACATACGACTCATATGGAAATAAAAATAAAGAAATAGATCAAAGAAAACAAACATCATGTTTTCTATTTTTGAAAGCAATAAATAAGTTTTTGAAAGCAATAAATAAAGTAAGAACTTACCATATTATTATATATAAAATATATAATATACATATATATAAATCATATATATAAATGGAAAGAATATCTATTAAACCTAATCTCATTTTAACGTGGAGATTATATCATTTGTATATATATAAATATATATATTTATATATATATATAAATGAAATTAAGAAATGATATCTGAATCAAAACCTATTTTAGTTGGATCTTAAATGAATCAAGAAATCGAATTTTATAGATAAGAAATAAACCATGGATAGACTTAAGCAATCTCTTCGTATTCGTAAAGCCAAGCAATCTCTTGTTCGTAAAGCTAAGCAACCTCTTGTTCGTAAAGCCAAGCAACCTTTTGTTCATAAAGCTAAGCAACTTCTTGGTAAATTCAATAACCCTTTTCATAAATTCAGACAAGATTTTCCTAAATCCAAAAAATCTCGTTTACGGAAAATGTATCAATGTATTTCTCTTCGGAAATACCTTTTTATTCATCGTGAATTTGAATCTCGTTATAAATATTCTAGATATTCGGAAGACTTTTTTAACCAACGTAATATGCGTTTTTTCATCGGATCAAGAAAGGAAATCCATTATAGGAATATAGATTCAATTGGTCGATTTATTGGTTTAGCAGGAAGAATCATACCTAGACGAGTTACTAAATTAACCTTGAGACACCAACGATTAATGACTAATGCTATAAAAAAAGCTCGTTTTTTAGCTTTATTACCTTTTATTGAAAATGAGCTACATTTTAAGAAAAAATGGCGCGAGATCTTAGAACGTCGTAGAAAAAAAAAAGAAAAAAAGAAAAACAGAAATAAAAGAAAAACTCATCCTGAAATGGAGCCGAGAGTTCCTGCTTTCCCATGGACTAAACCATGGACTAAAAAGGAAGAATTCAAAACTAATCCTAAAACGGAGCCGAGAGTTCCTCCTCTCGGAACCGAACCAGGGACTACTCCTTTTAATCCTTTAAAAAACAAATTCAAGAACTACTCATCATAAAACGATAAATCCATAAGCCTATTTTCCAATTGACTCAAAACCTCAAATTAGAACTCAAGTTAAAATATTTTGTTTGAAAAAGCTTAGAAATCAGATTGGATTCTTAATGTTATAAATAAAAAAAAGGAAAAAAATCTTCTTGAAATATTTTCGTATTAATTTTTATCTGAATTTTTTTTCTTCTATATCTTCCCGGATCTTCCCGGAGTTCATTCCCCGGGGAATCCTGTTTTAATCATTACTAATAAATTATTTGAGTATCTCTTCATAAACCTTATTAGGTTTAAATATTTTATTAGAAATCTTACAAAAACCAATCTTATTTGATATAGATATTTGTGAAAGTATTTTACGATTAAGAAAAGATTGCTTCTTATACAGATTGTGGATAAACTTACAATAACTATCAAATGTTTGGTTTTCACGAGTTACTGCATTTATTCTAGTGATCCACAAACGACGAAAATACCTCTTTTTAGTGCCTCTATCTCGATGAGAGTAAAACAAACCTCTCATTTTCTGTTGAATAATCATTCGAGTATGTCTTGAATGAGCTCCTCTAAAACCTGATACAAGGGAACGATTTTTTTTTCGACGTCTTCGAGCTATATATCCTCGTCTCACTCTGCTCATTGAATAAAATTCAATTTTATTGAATAAAATAACTAACGGGTTAGATTTCTTTTCTTTCAGTTATTCTTTTATCCGTCTAGGGTCAATCAATAACAAAACACATTATTCCAATATATCAAATATCGATTCCAATGGCTTTTGCTACTATGAAACCACGATTCTTTCTTTTCTTCCCATTCTTAAATAAAGAATTCAATATTCATTCCAAAAAAATAGTGGTTTCTATGGTTACCTCTCAAAGGGTGAGGTCCTCTCTATACACCGGAGCTTCTTTTCAAAAGATTTTGTGAACTTGTATAGTTCATATTCTTTGGCTCTATCTATTAATTAGAAAGTAATAGCCCTTTTCACACTAAGAGTTATCCATACAGTGACGGCATTTCATTCGAAAAGTTGGCTAGGTAGTTAGCCCTATGAGCCCGCTCTTTCATGCTTAATGTAATGCTATTTCCTCCGTTTAATGGATAACTTTTTGCTACCAATGGAGAATTGCTTCTTATTTCAAATCGAAAATGATTGGATTTTGACCAATGGAAACCATCCATTTGATAGAATAATTAGGTATAGAATATACCTATATGTTTCTATCCTATTCATCAGTACTGCTCGTTGATACTGGAAAATTCTCTCATCTGTTCGAATTCATGATCTAAGCGAGCCGCACATACACCTTAGCACATGGTCCTCGACGCTGAGGACATCCTTTAAGAGCGGGAGATTTCTTACCATTTTTTTTGGCTGTCTGATGTTTCTAAGAAGTTGTGTAATAGTTGGCATATTGTGTATATATCTATACAGAATCCAATTTCTTTCTTTCGATCGATCTTAACCAGATGTTATTTTTCTCAATTTTCCTTTTTTGAATATGAAATACTCCATATTCAAAAAAGGAAAATTCGACTTTGAAATAGATTTACAAAAAATCACTCAGATCACTCAGTATTTTATTCATTTTCTTTTTTAAACTTTGCTACGCGATCAATAATACCATAATCTTGAGCTTCTTTAAACTTTGCTACGCGATCAATAATACCATAATCTTGAGCTTCTGTTGCCGACATAAAATAGTCATAGTCTCTTTCCATATCTTTATGTATAACATCTACAGGTTTACCTGTATTTTCTGCATAAATACCCGCAATTGTGTTACGAAGTTCAAGCGTCTCTTCTTCTTCTATTATTAAGGAATCTATATTTTTATTTGTGCTAGTAGCACTTCTAGGTTCGGTAATACAAATCCTCGCGTGAGGCAATGCTACCCGTTTAGTAATTGTTCCTCCGGCCAGGATCAAAGATGCTACTGATGCAGTTGCTCCCATAGCTATTGTACACACATCAGGTAAAATAGTTTTTATAGTATCATAAATGGTTAGTGATTCGTGTACCCCTCCACCGGGAGAGTTCATATATATATAAATATCAGGATCAGTATCATTATAAAGATCAGTTTCCGAATTCAGCAGTAACAAGAGAACGATAAACCGATTGGTGAAAGGTGTCGTAATTTCTTTGCATAGAAAGAGCGTTCTTTCTTTGTAAAGCCGTTCGTAAATGTCAATCCAAATCGGTTTTTCGTTTAAACGAAACTTATAAGGTACTTTTGGTATACCCAAAGGCATATTATATTCAGCCTATTTTTGCAAATAACTAATAGATTCGATTTCTTTTCTTTCAGTTATTCTTTTATCCGTCTAGGGTCAATCAATAACAAAACACATTATTCCAATATATCAAATATCGATTCCAATGGCTTTTGCTACTAGAACCTTCCCAACCACGATTCTTGCTTTTCTTCCCATTCTTAAATAATGAATTCGATCTTGATTATATTAGAAAGTTTACAAATTCGCATAAGGTCACTGAGTTGGGTTTAACTAGGTATGACCAGGTTGGAATCTACTGGAAAATGAACCTATGTATGCACAACCGGGTACTTCGATCTTAATTACGTTAAAAAGTAATTCTTGAAGTGGTAGAAAAGGGTTTTTGAAGATGAAAGTTATTCGTTCAAATAACTTCCGAGAAAAAATTGACCAATACTTGAAATAAGAACCGGCAATAAACGAATATCGCCATTAATAGGATTTTTATTAGAAATGTCATTAAAATGACATAAGACAGAAATATAAAAAATACTGTGACCTTCATAATTCAGCCCATTTTTGCAAATAACTAATAGATTCGATTTCTTTTCTTTCAGTTATTCTTTTATCCGTCTAGGGTCAATCAATAACAAAACATATTATTCCAATATATCAAATATCGATTCCAATGGCTTTTGCTACTAGAACCTTCCCAACCACGATTCTTGCTTTTCTTCCCATTCTTAAATAATGAATTCGATATTGATTATATTAGAAAATTTACAAATTCGCAATAGTCGGTTTTTCGTCTAAAACACGGTGATATAGAGTAATCTTATCTTATTTAAGTTCGAAACGTTTTGTAATCTTCAACCAGTTATGTGCTTCAATATAATTGCTTGGAGTAAGCGCTATAGCTTGTTTCCAATACTCAGCAGCTTGATTGGACCAAGCCTCTGCAATTTCAGAATCGCTCTCTAGAACGGCCTTTTCTCCCCGGTCGGAATAGAGAATTCTTTCCCTTAGAACTGTACTTGAGAGTTTCCTACCTCATACGGCTCAGTAATCTATTCTGATTTCTTTTATCCTGATTTATTCTATATTGGAATTGGATAATTCAATTTTTCTATCTATTCTGATTTCTTCTATATTGGATAATTCAATTTCTCTTCATTTTTTTTTTTATTATATTATATTGTTGTTTTTGAATATGAAAGTCATGCGTTCAAATCCAAAAAAAGCCCTTTTTTACCAATTGAAGAAAAAATTGAACAATTCTTGAAATAAGAACCGGCAATAAACGAATACCGCGATTAATAGGATACATATTACAAATATAATTGAAATTACATAAGACAGAACTAAAAACAATTTTAAAACCGTAGAAATATCAACTAAGAACTGCTTGCGAAAAACCCAACGTTTAATCCCGCAAGCAGTTGCGTACTGAACCCTTTTCCATAGGGTCATTAGTGTGATTTTCATATATTTCTATATTCAGCCTATTTTTGCAAATAACTAATAGATTCGATTTCTTTTCTTTCAGTTATTCTTTTATCCGTCTAGGGTCAATCAATAACAAAACATATTATTTCAATATATCAAATATCGATTCCAATGAATTCGATATTCATTCCAAAAAAATAATGGTTCCATCGTTTCTATGGTTACCTTTCAAACGGTGAGGTCCTCTCTATACACCGGAGCTTCTTTTTTCAATTAATCAAAAGATTTTTTTTAAACACGTCTTCTTTTAGGGGGCCGGCATCCATTATGTGGCAGAGGTGTTACATCACGTATGAAACTTAATTTTACACCACTATGAACAACGCTTTTTAATGCTGCAGCTCTTCCAGGACCAGCACCGTTTATCTTAATTGCTGCTTTTTTCATACCCTGTTTCAGTAACATATAAATAGCATTTCTTGTTGCGGTTTGGGCAGCATAGGGTGTTGGTTTTTTTGGACCTTTGAATCGAGAAGTACCAGCGGAATCCCAAGAAACTACCTGACCCTCAAAATCTGAAACAGTTATAATGGTATTGTTAGAACTTGCTTGAATATGAATAAGTCCTTTTTTTATTTTACGTCGTATAGTTCTAAGTAAACGAAAACGTTTAGAAGATAAACGCCGATTCATACGTGGAGAATAAATCCCTCGTTTAGGTTTTTTCAGTTTAGGTTTTTTCATATTTTATTATCTTTCAGTAAGTATAAGTTAAAAATTCAAAGTAAGGAAAGATACGGAGATATCCATTTCATATTAAAAAAGATCCTTTCTTTTTTTTTAATCTCAACCTAACTTCATTCAAGTTCTAAAAAAACTAGCAAGTGACATAGTTAGCATAGCAATTATAACAAAAAATACAAAAAGAAATTAAAAAAAAATAAAACGACAGTTATGTTGATTCTTCTGATTCTTGTGATTCCTCAGATTCTGTTGATTCTTCTGATTCTTCTGATTTTGTTGATTCCTCTGATTCTTCTGATTTTTCCTTAGAGAATCGAGAGCTCAGGAATGAAGCTAGCCAAAAAGAGATGGATCCTTCATATTTTGTGGATCCTTCTGATTCTTGTGATTCTTCATATTCTTTTGCCTCTTTTGATTCTTCATGTTTTGTTGATTCTTCTGATTCTTGTGATTCCTCAGATTCTGTTGATTGTTCTGATTCTTCATATTTTGTTGATTCTTCTGATTCTTGTGATTCTTCAAATTCTGTTGATTCTTCTGATTCTTGTGATTCATCAGATTCAGTTGATTCTTCTGATTTTATTGATTTTTTTGAATTTTGATTAGCATCTTCATCATAAGCAAGGTTTTTTTCTTTTTCTTCTATTTCTGCTTTTGTTTCTATTTCTGCGAGAAGAAATAGTTGCTCTATTTCGTTTCGAGTATATTTCTTTCCAATCAATTTGTTGAATTCCTCTTCATCTGATTCGAGTTTATCTTCATTCATTTTATCCAGTTCCTCTTGATCTAAATCTAGTTCTTCTTCAAGTAATTCTTTCTCTATATTTTTTCGTTTCTCTTCCATTTGTTCTCCACTTGTAATCATCTTTTTGAGTTTATTTTGTTTCATCTTTTTTGATTCCTCCGAAAGATATTTGATTCATTATATGTCCTGCAAAAAAAATACGGAGTGTTGATAACGATTTGTTTTATATTATACCATGACTTTTGTATATCCATACGCAGATATTTCTGAAAAATTTGTTGAAATATCAAAAAGAAATCCTTTTCATCCCTTTCTCTCAAAAAGAGATTTTCTTCTTCATATTCATAAGAGGGGCAAAATTTGAAAAAAATCAATCAAATGAAGACAAGCTTCACGAAGTGCTTCTACAGGAGTCAAACTTCCATTCGTGCATATCTCGAGAAATAGTATTTCCTCGGAGTCAATTTTTTTTATTTCTTTTTTTCTGTTTTGTTTTTCTTGAAGAATTAATAGAACTTCAAGAAGCTTTAACAGAATGGCACGAACTCATCCTCCGGAAACGAAGCGACTGCTTTTAGCAGATGATCCACTTGAACATGGATGAGATCTCTTATGTTGGTTACATTGAAACGAGACTCGAGGAGAAGTCTCGTCAAGTTAGGCGTAAAGAATTTATGAATCAAATACGATTCGAAATTCACTTCTATGTCCATGTTTCTCAGAGTCGATAACATGGAATCGAGGCCGTTTACATAAACGGCTCTTTTAATATTTTTCTTGGTCATTTTGGTTTCTCTCCTTTTTTTATTAGAAAATAAAACAATGTGAATTCTAATATACGATATAAGATCATTTATTATTTTTTTCAGAATTCAGACGGAATAGAATCCCATATATTATTTTTTTCAGAATTCAGACGGAATAGAATCCCATATTACCGGATCTAATACTTAGAATATTCAATTGATATCATTAACGCTACATCCATAATCATGAGTTGAGTAAGTGAAATTGGGTTTAGCTTAGGTATAACCTGGTTGGAATCTCCCTTGGAACTTGGAAAGGTAACATCCTATTCATGCCCAATTTCTTAAGTATCAAGGTCAGAATCCATACAATAATTCGGAATGGAAAAAAGAAAAAATCCTTGTATCCTGCTACATCTCATTATCAATATTGATAATTACTTGTATAAGAACATTCATTATCTTTATAAAGATAAACATCAACATAATAGAACCACACAGCATTAAAAAGAGGTGAAAATAGATCTGAATATGGAACCAAGGCCGTTGTTGCACCTTGCTACTAATCACATTCATGATCTTTGTAAATCAATTTTTGACCATAAAAAACCAAATTTTTCTATCTTTTTTCTTTCTTTTTCATGGATGATTTTTCCAATCAGGAAAAATCAGAATTATGCCAGTTATTTGAATCTAGTATACACAAAGACTTGGATTTTTTCAAATGTTTCCGATAAATGCTTAGCTACAAATCTTTTCTTTACTACAATTCTTTTTTTGACAGTTCTTTTTTTTTGACCAGCTCATTACTCCTTTTTTTGGATGGTAAAGATTAATTGTCATTCTATGTCCTATAGAATGATCTAAGGGTTTGAGTTTTTCATCTGGAAAATGAAAATGAGAAGTTTCGAACCCTTGACTTTTAGCCAACTATGATCCTGGCGTGTACCAGGGGCTATAACTCCAAAATGTTCCTTGAAAAAAGAAAGAGAAACATTCAAAGATTGGAGACCCTCTTTCAAATATCTATCAAAATGGTATGTATATTTTGATCCATTTCGAAAGAAATCTCAAGAGGGTCCATAAAAATAGGTACAATTGGGAAGCGATATTTCTTTTTTAGGTACAAAATCTTTTAGGTAAAAATAGAAACGAGATTGTTATCCTTACCAACTTGATTTTGTTGCACCCGGTAATAAACATGCATGAACCATTTGTCGAAGTATGTGCCCGGATAGTCCAAAATCTCGATAGTTAGCTCTAGGTCTTCCAGTAACAAGACAACGTCTATGAAGACGTGTAGGTGCACTATTACGTGGTAGAGATTGCAATTTTCTCTGAATTTCTCTTATTTCTCTTTGACTCAGGGATGAGTCTTTGCTTTTCTTTTTTAAGGACTGACGAATCAAACGATATTTTTCTTCCAATTTCTTTCGCTTGTGTTCTCTCTGAATTAAACTTTTTTTTGCCATAAAAAATATTAAGTTACCTATTGTTATTAATGATACAGTTCAAATCCGGGATATAAAAATATAAGAAGGTAGATTTCTACCTCTCCATCTCTCCAT